GTTCTTGTAGTTAAATTTTTAACGGTGGTTTTTCAGGCCATAGATCTCGGAGAGAGGCCGAGCAGGAATATATGATAGAATTTGTTCTGTTTTTGGGGGTGTGTTTTGCTTTGGGGGGTTTAGCGGTAGCGTCTAACCCTTCTCCTTATTATGGGGTGATAGGGTTGGTAGTGGCGGCGATTGCTGGGTGTGGTTGGTTGGTGAGTTTGGGGGTTTCTTTTGTATCTTTGGTACTGGTTATAGTTTATTTAGGAGGTATGTTAGTAGTGTTTGTTTATTCAGTTTCGTTGGCGGCGGATCCTTATCCGGAGTCTTGGGTTAGTTGGGGGGTGGTTGGGTATGGGTTTGGGATAGGGTTGGTTGTGTTGGTGGGTCTCGTTGTGGGTGGTGTTTTAGGTTTTTTGGTAGGGGAGGGTACTGTGAATAGTGGGGGTTTGTTGTCGGTTCGTTCGGATTTTAGTGGGGTGGCTTTGCTTTATTCGGATGGGGTAGGGTTGCTTTTAATTGGGGGGTGAGGGTTGTTGTTGACTTTGTTTGTGGTATTGGAGCTTGTACGGGGGTTGTCTCGGGGGGCAATTCGGGCTGTTTAGGGTGGGTGTCAGGGGGTAGTTTAGTTTGAAAATTCCAGCTTTGGGAGTTGGAGATGAAGGTTTAAGTCCTTTCCCCTTGATAATGGGGTAGTTGGTGGATAACTCTAAGAAGGGGTCTATTCTTCAATCTTTGGCTTACAAGACCAATGTTTTTATAAACTATTAGAGTCGGTTAGAGTTTTAATAGTTTGTTTTCTAGTGCAGCCGCGAGAGGGAAGAGTACTAGGATAATTGTGAAGTAGGTGAATGAGGCTAGTTGGCCGATGATGATGAATGGGTGTTCTACTGGTTGGCTTCCTACTCATGTCAGGATTAGGACGTTTGCAACTAGGGCTCAGAATAGGATTTGGGAGATAGGTCGGAAGGTCATTGATCGTAGTTTTGATGTGTGGAGTAGAGGCAGGAGGAATAGTACAAGGATTGAGGCTGCTAGGGCTAATACGCCTCCTAGTTTGTTTGGGATGGATCGTAGGATGGCGTAAGCGAATAGGAAGTATCATTCGGGTTTGATGTGAGGGGGTGTGACTAGGGGGTTAGCAGGGGTGAAGTTTTCTGGGTCTCCCAGGAGGTTGGGGGAGAATAGAGCTAGGGAGACTAGTAGTGAAATTATTAATGCGAAGCCTAGGATATCTTTTACGGTGTAGTATGGGTGGAATGGAATTTTGTCGCAGTCTGAGGGGACTCCGGTTGGGTTGTTTGATCCTGTTTCGTGTAGGAAGGTGAGGTGGACTAGTGTGAGGCCTACGATGACGAATGGGAGTAGGAAGTGAAGAGCGAAGAATCGAGTAAGTGTGGGGTTGTCTACTGAGAATCCCCCTCAAGCTCATTCTACTAGTGTTTGGCCGANGTAGGGGATTGCTGAGAATAGGTTTGTGATTACTGTAGCGCCTCAGAATGATATTTGGCCTCATGGTAGGACATATCCTACGAAGGCGGTGGCTATGAGGGTTAGTAGGAGGATGACTCCGATGTTTCAGGTTTCTTTGTTTAGGTATGAGCCATAATAGATTCCTCGTCCGATATGTAGGTAGATGCAGATGAAGAAAAATGAGGCTCCGTTTGCGTGGAGATTGCGGATTAGTCAGCCGAATTGGACATCTCGGCATATGTGGGCGACGGAGGAGAAGGCTAGGCTGGTGTCTGCTGTGTAGTGTATGGCTAGCAGAAGGCCTGTGACGATTTGGGTGATGAGGCAGATTCCTAGTAGGGATCCGAAGTTTCATCATGTTGAGATGTTGGGTGGTGTGGGAAGGTCAATTAGGGCGTCGTTGATGATTTTTAGGATTTGGTGGTTTTTACGAAGATTGAGGGCCATTAGTTGGTTCTGTATATGGATATGAGAAGGATTAGGATGGATAGGGCGAATGATCCGAGATAGGTTTTGATTAGGCCTGAGTGGAAAGAGGTGGCGGTTTTGGTTGCTATTAGTTGCAGGTGGGCTAGTCCTTCTGGGCCTATTATTTTGTATCAGGAGAGGTCGATTAAGTGGGAAGCGATGTTTTGTCCTCCGTTGAGGAGGTTGGTTATGGTTAGTCGGTGGGTTAGGGGGTTGAAGTATCCTAGGGAGGTGGAGAAGTTTGAGAAAGTAGTTTGTTTTGTGAGGATAAGGGTTTGGGTTATTTTTGAGATTTCTAGGGCGAAAGCAATTCCTAGGGCTGTTACTGCTAGGGCGGTTATTTTAATAGAGAGGGGTATGGTTATGGTGGGAGTTTTTGTAGGGATGATGAATGAGGTAATGAGGAATCCTGCTAGGATGCTCCCGAGTGCGAGTCGGGTGATGGGGGAGGTCACTGCGGGGTTGTTTTCATTTACTGGGGTTAGAGGGGAGATTCGAACGAAGCCGGTTTGTACAAGTACGGTTATTCGGATTGTGTATACTGCGGTGAAGGATGTGGCTAGTAAGGTTAGTAGGAGAGCTCAGGTGTTTAGGTACGATGTATTTAGGCTTTCGATGATTTGATCTTTTGAGTAGAATCCTGCGAGGAATGGTGTTCCTATTAGGGCGAGGTTTCCGATGGTGAGGCATGAAGTGGTTGTGGGTATTATTTTTTGGAGACCTCCTATTTTTCGGATGTCTTGTTCGCCGTTTAGGCTGTGGATGATGGAGCCTGAGCATAAGAAGAGTATGGCTTTAAAGAATGCGTGGGTGGAGATGTGGAGGAAGGCTAGTTCGGGTAGGTTTAGTCCGATTGTGACTATTATTAATCCTAGTTGGCTGGAGGTGGAAAATGCAATGATTTTTTTGATGTCGTTTTGGGTGAGGGCACATGTAGCTGCGAATAGTGTGGATAGAGCGCCTAGGCATAGGCAGAGGGTTAGGGCGGTTTGGTTGTTGTTGAATAGAGGGTGAGTTCGGATGAGTAGGAAGATCCCGGCTACGACTATAGTGCTGGAGTGAAGCAGGGCTGATACGGGGGTTGGCCCTTCTATGGCAGCGGGGAGTCAGGGGTGAAGGCCGAATTGGGCGGATTTGCCAGTTGCGGCTAGAATGAGACCTAGGATGGGTAGTGTTGGAGTTTGGTTTGAGATGGGAAGTTGGTGGATTTCTCAGGTGTTTGTGGCAGAGGCTAGTCAAGCTATGCAGAGGATAAGTCCAATGTCCCCGACTCGGTTATATAATACGGCTTGGAGGGCGGCGGTGTTAGCTTCTGCTCGGCCATGTCATCAGCTAATTAGCAGGAAGGATATAATCCCTACTCCTTCTCAGCCAATGAATAGGACGAATAGGTTGTTAGCGATAATTAGGATGAGTATTGCGATTAGGAAGAATAAGAGGTAGATGAAGAATTTTGTGATGTGTGGGTCGGATGCTATGTATCATGTTGCGAATTGTAGGATGGATCATGAGACGAATAGTGCGATTGGGAAGAAGGTAAGGGAGTAGAAGTCTATTTTTAGGCTGATTGGGATTTTGAAGTTTGTAATGAATTTTCATTCTCAGATAGAGGTTAGGCTTTCTGTGCCTGAGTGAATGTAGATTGTTATAGGAATGAGGCTGATTAGGAAGGAAGTTTTGACTGTGTTGGTGATGGTATTGGGTGTGTTTTTGAGAGTGTCTGATAAGAGTGGGAGTAGGATGGGGGTAGTGAGGGTTACTAGGGTGAGGAGTATAAATGTGTTTAGGATTAGTGAGAGATCCATTACTTTCACTTGGATTTGCACCAAGATTAGTGGCTCCTAAGACCATTGGATTACTATTATCCTTTGAAAGTAAGGGGACTGAGGTTTTATGCTCAGATTCGGGAGTTAGCAGTTCTCGTTGGTTTTACCTCCCCTCGGCAAGTAAGAAGATTTTAACTTCTATTTTTAGAATCACAGTCTAATGTTTTGGTTAAAACTATATTTGCATATGGGAATGCCGGAGATTAATTCGGGTTTTAGGATTAGAAGTAGTATGGGGATTATGTGTAGGGCTATGAGGAGGTGTTCTCGTGTAGAGGAGTTTTGGATTGAGGTGATGTGGGATGGGAGTGTGCCTCGCTGTGTTATTATGAGCATGTATAGGGTGTATGAGGCGGTGAGTAGGATTGCGGCTCCTGTTAGGATGATTGTGAAGGCGGATCAGTTGAATAGTGCGATAATAATGGTTAGTTCTGCTATGAGGTTGGTTGTAGGGGGGAGGGCTATGTTTGTTAGGTTGGCAAGAAGTCATCAGGTGGCTATTAGTGGTAGGAGGGGTTGAAGTCCTCGCGTGAGGAGTAGGATTCGGCTGTGGGTTCGTTCGTAGTTAGTGTTGGCTAGGCAGAATAGTATTGAGGAGGTTAGTCCGTGTGAGATTATTAGGATTATTGCTCCTGAGAATGCTCATTGGGTTTGGATTATGGTTGCGGCTACGACCAGGCCCATGTGGCTTACAGATGAGTAGGCGATTAGTGATTTTAGGTCAATTTGTCGTAGGCAGATAGCGCTGGTTATTAGCGCTCCTCATAGGGCAAGGGTGATGAATGGATAGTGCAGGTTGTTTGATGTTGGGTTTACTAGTATTGTGATTCGTATGATGCCGTAGCCTCCTAGTTTCAGTAGAAGCGCGGCTAGTAGTATGGAGCCGGCGATTGGGGCTTCTACGTGGGCTTTTGGTAACCACAGATGTAAACCATACAAAGGGGCTTTGACTATGAAGGCTAGAAGCAGGGCTATGCTGGCAATCAGTCCGGATCAGGAAGAGTTTAGTGTGGGGTGATGTAGTTTTAGCATTGGTAGGTATAGAGTGCCGATTTGATTTTGTAGATGTAGTATGGCAATTAGCAGGGGTAGTGAGCTGGCTAGTGTGTAAAATAGAAGGTAGATGCCTGCGTTTAGGCGTTCTGGTTGATTTCCTCATCGTGTAATTAGGATGAGGGTGGGGATTAGGGTTGCTTCAAATGCAATGTAGAAGAGTATTAGTTCTGAGGCTGAGAAGGCTAAGAGGATGGATAATTGGGCTAGGACTACTGTTGTGGCAAAGATTCGTTTGCGAATAGTTGGTTCTTGTTCTAGATGGTTCTGGCTTGCTATGATTATGAGGGGTAAGAGTCAGCATGATAGGACTAATAAGGGGGAGGAGATTTGGTCAATAGCCGTTCATGGGGTTAGACTTTTGTTTGGGAAGTATGTGGGGGTTAGTCATTGTAGGCTGATAGTAGCGATTAGTAGGCTGTATAATGTGGTGTTAGTTCATAAGTGTTTGAGGGGTGAGAAGAAGGTGAGGGGGAGAAGTATTGCAGTTGGGATAATGATTTTTAGCATTTTAGTAAGTTAAAGTTGTGTAGGTGGTCAGAGCCGTGGGTTCGGGTGGAGGCTACTAGTAGGGCTAGGCCTGTGCCTGCTTCGCAGGCGGAGAATGTTAGTATAATGATTGGTAGGATGGTAGAGGATGGTGATTGTATTTGGATGGGTCATATGGCTAGTGCGACGTATATGGATAGTATCATGCTTTCTAGACATAGTAGGGCTGAAATTAGGTGGGTTCGGTGGAAGGCTAGGCCTAGGCTGCTTAGGGTGAAAGCTGAGTAAAAGCAGAGATGTAGGTAGGACATAAAGAAAGTTATAGGGTGTGTACTATAATTTGTTGAGTCGAAATCAACTGTCTTGTTTAGACTAACTTTCTGTTATTCTGCTCATTCTAATCCGCCTTGGGTTCATTCGTAGATGAGGCCTAGTGTGAGGAGTAAGAGGAGGGAGGAGGCTCAGATTATGGTGGTGGTTGGAGACTCTAGTTGGATGGCCCATGGGAGTGGGAGGAGTAGAGCGATTTCTAGGTCAAATAGGAGGAATAGGATGGCTACTAGGAAAAATCGGATGGAAAATGGAAGTCGGGCAGATCCTAGGGGGTCGAAGCCACATTCATATGGAGATAGTTTTTCTGAGTCGGGGTTTATTTGGGCTAGTCAGAAGTTTAGTGCGGTTAAGATTATGCTTAGGGCTAGGGATAGTGTTAGTATGAATAGGATTATGTTCATTACTCTTCTCTGGGTTTAAACCAGATTCTAAGGATTGGAAGTCGATTGTAATTGATATACTAGAAGAGTAAGATCCTCATCAGTAGATAGAGATGTAGAGGAATAATCATACGACGTCTACGAAGTGTCAGTATCAGGCGGCTGCTTCAAACCCAAAGTGGTGGTTTGATGTGAAGTGGTATTTGATTAGGCGTAGGAGGCATACTAGTAGAAATGTAGAGCCAATGATTACGTGTAGGCCGTGGAATCCAGTAGCGACGAAGAAGGTGGAGCCGTACACTCCGTCTGCGATAGAGAATGGTGCTTCGTAGTATTCTATGGCTTGTAGTGCGGTGAAGTAGAATCCTAGTAGGACTGTTAGTAATAGGGCGTGGATTGCTTGTTTTCGTTTGGCCTCTGTGATACTATGGTGGGCTCATGTTACGGTGACTCCTGAGGCTAGGAGGATAGCGGTGTTTAGTAGGGGGACTTCTATAGGGTTTAGGGGTTTGATTCCGACGGGCGGCCATTGTCCTCCTAATTCTGGTGTGGGGGCTAGGCTTGAGTGGAAGAAAGCTCAGAAGAAGCCTAGGAAGAAGAAGGCTTCGGATGTGATGAATAGGGCTATGCCATATCGTAGTCCTTTTTGTACGGTAGGAGTGTGGTGGCCTTGGAATGTGCTTTCTCGGATGATATCTCGTCATCATTGGAATATCACTAGGGTGGTGGAAATTAGGCCTAGGATAAGTAGTCGGGGGGAGTTGTAGTGGAATCATATGGTTAGTCCGGAGGTAGTTAGAAGGGCGGCAGCGGCTCCTAGGATGGGTCATGGGCTGGGGTCTACTATGTGGTAAGAGTGTGCTTGGTGTGCCATTGTGTGGTTTAGATGTTTTCTTGGAGGTAGAGGCTTAATAGAAGTACGAAGACGTAGGCCTGGATTATTGCTACTGCTACTTCTAGGATGGTTAGTAATAGAAGTACTACTAGGGTTAGGAGCGAGAGTACTGGTATTGTGGAGAATAGGGCTGTTGTGGCAGTAGAAATGAGTTGAATAAGTAGATGTCCTGCTGTTAGGTTGGCTGTTAGTCGTACGCCCAGGGCGAGTGGGCGGATTAGTAGGCTTGTTGTTTCAATTAGAATTAGGGCGGGGATTAGGGGGGTTGGTGTACCTTCTGGGAGGAGGTGGCCTAGTGTGATGGAAGGTTGGTTTCGTAGGCCTGTGAGGAGGGTGGCTAGTCATAGTGGGAAGGCTAGGGCTAGGTTTATAGATAATTGGGTGGTAGGGGTGAATGTGTAGGGTAGTAGGCCTAGGAGGTTGATGAGTAGGAGGAAGATTATTAGGGATGTCAGGATTAGGGCTCATTTGTGTCCTTTTTTGTCTAGAGGCATTATTAGTTGTTTTGTTACTAGGTTGATGAATCATAGTTGGAGGGTTGAGAGTCGGTTTGTAATTCATCGGTTGTCTAGGGATGGGAGTAGGAGGGCGGGGAATGTTATTGAAATAAGGATTAGTGGGATTCCTAGGAGAGATGGGCTTGAGAATTGGTCGAAGAAGCTTAGGTTCATGGTCAGGTTCAGGGGGTAGTTGTTGGGGGGATTGGAGGTTTATTAGATGGTGGGTTTATTGATACGAATGAGAGCAGTTTGGGTTGAATAATCAGGGAGAAGGTGAGTCATGTAATGATCATGATAAAAAATCAGGGAGCTGGGTTTAGTTGGGGCATGTCATTAAGGAGGGTGGTCGGCCCTCTCTCTTTAGCTTAAAAGGCTAATGCTGGTACATAGCTTCTTAATGATTAGGAGGCTATTAGGGAAGATCAGCTTTCGAAGTTGGCGAGTGGAGTGGATTCAACTACGATTGGTATGAAGCTGTGGTTGGCTCCGCAGATTTCTGAACATTGTCCGTAGAAAACTCCGGGTCGAGAGGCAAGGAAGGAAGTTTGGTTGAGACGTCCTGGGATTGCATCGGTTTTTACACCTAGGCTGGGGACGGCTCATGAGTGTAGTACATCGTCAGCGGTAACAATTACTCGAATTGTAGAGCTTATAGGGACAACTACGCGGTGATCAACTTCTAGGAGACGGAAGTGTCCTAGGGGTAGGTCTGATGTTGGGATTATGTAGGAGTCGAATGTGAGGTCTTTTAGGTCAGTATATTCGTAGGTTCAGTATCATTGGTGGCCGATGGCTTTTAGAGTTAGATCGGGTTCGTTGATTTCGTCTATTATGTAGAGGATTCGTAGGGATGGTAGGGCGAGTATGACTAGTACTATGGCTGGGAGGATTGTCCAGACGAGTTCAATTTCTTGTGCGTCTACTGTGTTGGATGAGAGTTTTTCTGTTAATATGTGGGTTAGAAGGTACAGGACTAGGCTGCAGATTGCTAGGGCGACTATCAGGGCATGGTCGTGGAATCCTATTAGTTCTTCTATGATGGGTGAGGAAGCGTCTTGAAAGTTGAATTGTGAGTGGTTAGCCATGTTTGGGTAGAGATGTGCTGGGGTTTCACCTGCAATTTAGTCTTGACAAGACTATGTAATTATTTTACTAACATTTCTATGAGAAAGAAGCATAGGTGGTTTATGCGGTTGGCTTGAAACCAACATATGGGGGTTCGACTCCTTCCTTTCTTGGACTTGGACGAAGGCGGGTTCCTCGAATGTGTGGAATGGAGGAGGGCAGCCGTGAATTCATTCAACGTTGGTGCTTGTTAGTTCTGGTTGTAGTACTTTACGTTTAGATGCAAAGGCTTCTCAGATGATGAAGACTAGCATGATTACGGCTGTTAGGGAGATGAGGGAGCCTACTGAGGAGATAGTATTTCAGAGTGTGTAGGCGTCTGGGTAGTCTGAGTATCGTCGTGGCATGCCGGCTAGGCCTAGGAAATGTTGGGGGAAGAAGGTTAGGTTTACGCCTACGAATATCACACCAAAGTGAGTTTTGGCTCACGTTGAGTGTAAGGTGTATCCGGTGAATAGAGGGAATCAGTGTGTGAAGCCAGCTAGGATTGCAAACACTGCTCCTATGGATAGTACATAGTGGAAGTGGGCTACTACATAGTAGGTGTCGTGTAGGGCGATATCTAGTGAAGAGTTTGCTAGTACGATTCCTGTTAGGCCTCCGATGGTAAATAGGAAGATGAAGCCTAGGGCTCATAGTATTGGTGGGTCTCATTTGATTGTGCCTCCATGAAGTGTGGCCAGTCAGCTAAACACTTTGATGCCGGTTGGGATGGCAATGATTATGGTGGCAGATGTGAAGTAGGCTCGGGTGTCTACGTCTATTCCTACTGTGAATATGTGGTGGGCTCAGACGATAAAGCCTAGGAATCCAATAGATAGCATGGCTCATACTATTCCTATGTAACCAAATGGTTCTTTTTTGCCTGAGTAGTAGGTTACTACGTGGGAAATGATGCCAAATCCTGGTAGGATTAGGATGTATACTTCTGGGTGTCCGAAGAATCAGAAGAGGTGTTGGTATAGGACAGGGTCTCCTCCGCCTGCAGGGTCAAAGAATGTGGTGTTGAGGTTACGGTCTGTTAGTAGTATTGTAATTCCTGCAGCTAGAACTGGCAGAGATAGGAGTAGTAGTACAGCAGTAATTAGGACGGATCATACGAATAGGGGGGTTTGGTATTGTGATAGGGCGGGAGGTTTTATGTTGATTGCTGTTGTGATAAAGTTGATTGCTCCTAGGATTGAGGAAATGCCGGCTAGGTGTAAGGAGAAGATTGCGAGGTCAACTGAGGCTCCGGCGTGAGCTAGGTTGCCAGCTAGTGGGGGGTATACCGTTCAACCTGTACCAACTCCTGCTTCTACTGTGGAAGATGCTAGCAGGAGGAGGAAGGATGGGGGGAGTAGTCAGAAGCTTATGTTATTTATTCGTGGAAATGCTATATCTGGGGCTCCAATCATTAGGGGGACTAGTCAGTTTCCGAATCCTCCAATTATGATGGGTATAACTATGAAGAAGATTATTACGAATGCATGGGCTGTGACGATTACGTTGTAGACTTGGTCGTCTCCCAGGAGGGCTCCTGGTTGGCCCAGTTCTGCTCGGATGAGGAGACTTAGGGCGGTACCCACTATTCCGGCTCATGCGCCGAAAATAAGGTATAGGGTACCGATGTCTTTGTGGTTGGTTGAAAATAATCATCGGTTGATGAAAGTCACAGGTAAGATGGCTGAGTGTAAAAGCGTTAGGCTGTAGTCCTTTTTACAGAGGTTTAATTCCTCTTCTTATCGGCTCTGTAGTGAAATTCATAGTGAGTTGCAAACTCATTGATGTGCATTGATCATGTACCGGAGCCTTAGGTAGAGGCCTGTTGGTTGGGGCATATAGCTGTTAACTATAGAGTTATGGGATCGAAGCCCATCTGCCTAGTAAATTGAAAGGTCCTAGCTTAATTAAAGTACCTGGGTTGCATTCAGGGGATGCAGGATAGTGGCCTGCGGACTTTAGCAGAAACTAAGAGGGTCTAACTCTTGTTTAAGGCTTTGAAGGCCTTCGGTTTAAGGTAATCCTAAGTTTCTTACACAATGGTGAGGATTATGGGGGAAATTGGTAGGAGGATGACAGATGCTGTAGTTAAGATGGCAATTAGGATGCTGGTTGGTTTGTTAGTGCGTCATTGTTTTATGTGGTTCGTGGTATGTGGGGGGAGTGTAATTGTTGTGCAATATGCGAGGCGGAGGTAGAAGAACAGGCTCAGCAGGGAGAGGAGAGACATGAGTGTGGCTGCAGGGGCTATCTCTTGTTTAGTTAGTTCTTGGATAATAAGTCATTTAGGTAAGAATCCTGTTAGTGGTGGAAGTCCTGCTAGGGATAGAAGGGTTAGCAGTAGTATTGCGTTTATTGAGGGGATTTTGGTTCATGCGGTTATCAGGGAAGATAGTTTCAGCACTTTGATTGAATTTAGAGTGAGGAAAATGGCTGCGGTTATTATAGTATATACGTAGAAATTGAGGAGGGTGAGTTTAGGGTTGTAGATGATGATGATTGCTATTCAGCCTAGGTGAGAGATGGAGGAGAAAGCTAGGATTTTCCGGATTTGGGTTTGATTAAGACCCATTCATCCACCGATGGCTGCAGAGAGGATGGCTAGGGTGGTCAGGAGTGTTGGGTTTAGTGATGGGGATGTTATATATAGGAGTGTGATTGGGGGGAGTTTTATGATAGTGGACAGGAGTAGGCCGGTAGGTAATGGGGAGCCTTGAAGTACCTCTGGGAATCAGAAATGGAATGGGACCAGTCCTAGTTTCATTGAGATTGCTGAAGTTAAGATAAGGCTAGATGTGGGGTGTGATAATTGGGTGATGTCTCACTGTCCGGTATGTCAGGCGTTAGTTATGCTAGAGAATAGGACTAGGGCAGAGGCGGCTGCTTGGGTTAGGAAGTACTTAGTGGCGGCTTCGATGGCTCGTGGGTGGTGGGATTTTGAGATTAGGGGCAGGATGGCAAGTGTGTTGATTTCTAGGCCGGCTCAGGCTATAATTCAATGGTTGCTTGAGATTGTGATAGTTGTTCCTAGTAGTAGGCTGAAGATGAAGATTAGTTTTGCCTGGGGATTCATTAGTAGGGGAAGGAGTCGAACCATCATTTTCGGGGTATGGGCCCGATAGCTTGTTTAGCTGACCCTACTAGAAAGTAATATAAGGGAAGTATGGAGGGTTTTGATTCCTCTAGTGTGGGTTCGATTCCCGCTTTTCTAAGGGTAAGGAAATGAGAGGGCTGGTATACCTCCATGCTCACTTTATCATAGTGATCCTTAGTGTTCAGGCACATTTCCGTAGTGTCTTAGGTAGGGGGGAAGACCCGCATAGCAGATTGGTATGCTGATGTGTCAGAGGCATAGGGCTAATGTGAGGGGTAGAAAGTTTTTTCATAGGAGGTGTATTAGTTGGTCATATCGGAATCGTGGGTAGGAGGCACGGATTCACAGGAACCCCGCTGATAGTAAAAGTACTTTTGTGGCCAGTACGACTGGAAATAATTCTTGGGGAGGATTGAGGAAACTTGGATTGAAGAATAGGATGGTAGTTAATGTGTTCATGAGTATGATGTTAGCGTATTCGGCTAAGAAGAATAGTGCGAATGGGCCTGCTGCATATTCTACATTAAACCCAGAGACCAACTCAGATTCCCCTTCTGTGAGGTCAAAGGGGGCGCGGTTAGTTTCGGCAAGTGTAGAGACGTATCATATTATGGCAAGGGGTCAGCACGAGAAGATGAGGTATAGAGGTTCTTGGGTGACTGCGAGGGTGTTAAGGGTATAGTTGCCACTTAAGAGGACTACAGAAAGGAGGATAATCGCCAGGGTTACTTCATATGAAATTGTTTGGGCTACTGCTCGGAGTGCCCCAATGAGTGCGTATTTTGAGTTAGAAGCCCATCCTGACCATAGGATAGAGTACACAGCTAGACTGGATATGGCCAGTAGGAAGAGCAGTCCTAGGTTTAGGTCTGCTAGTGAGAAGGGCAGGGGTAGTGGGGTTCAGATTGAGATTGCCAGGAGTAGGGCTAGTATGGGAGTGGCTATAAATAGGATTGGGGAAGATGTCGAGGGTCGAATGGGTTCCTTGATAAATAACTTCACTCCGTCAGCTAGGGGTTGTAAAAGGCCAAATGGTCCAACAATGTTCGGGCCTTTTCGGCTTTGTATATAGCTTAAGATTTTGCGCTCTACTAGTGTGAGAAAGGCTACTGCGATTAAGATTGGAAGGGCGTAGGAAAGGGCTATAATGAGGTTAATTACGAGGGGGAATTTGAGCATGGGTTAGGTTAGGTTGAAGCTAGGGAGAGGATTTGAACCTCTGAGTTAAAGGACTTAAGCCTTTTGCATTTTCCGAGCTCTGCCACGCTAGCTGGTCCTTTTCTTGGACGTGGTGTGGGGTGATAACCCTTTGTAATTTAGTTGGTTTCATTACTTAGGGTGAAGGCTTGCTTGCAGTATTGGCCTTGCTTTTCCTATCCTTTCGTACTGGGAAGAGCTCGTCATAGATAGAAACCGACCTGGATTGCTCCGGTCTGAACTCAGATCACGTAGGACTATTAATCGTTGAACAAACGAACCCTTAGTAGCGGCTGCACCACTAGGATGTCCTGATCCAACATCGAGGTCGTAAACCTCCTCGTCGATACGGACTCTCGAAGGAGATTGCGCTGTTATCCCTGGGGTAGCTTGGTCCATTGGTCAATTATATTGGGTCTGGGTGCTATTAGCACTTTGAGGGGTTGCTCTCAGTCTAGAGGTATGGTCTAATTTTTGGAGGTTTTGTTTTGCTCCAAGGTCGCCCCAACCGAAAAACGCAGACCAATCATCTTATGTGTCAGTGAACCCGGTGGGAGGTAGTGTGTTTTAAGGTGGTTGCTGGTTTTAAAGTTCCACAGGGTCTTCTCGTCTTATGTGTTTATCCCTGCTTTTGTACAGGGAGATCAATTTCACCGATTGCCTGTAAGAGACAGTTAAGACCTCGTTTAGCCATTCATACTAGTCTCGATTTATGGGACAATTGATTGCGCTACCTTTGCACGGTTAGGATACCGCGGCCGTTGAACGTGAGTCACTGGGCAGGCATCACCTTCAATACTTGTTTGTGGTTTGCTGAAGGCTATGTTTTTGGTAAACAGTCGGGCCTTGACGGGTTTGCCTAGTTCCTTTTACAGGTTTTAATCTTTCTTAATGGACGCTCCTCTGTCGGGTTAACAAAATGTTTAATACTTTGCTTGTTTGATTGTTCGTATATTGGTTATTTGTTAATAATGTACAGATGTAAGCTTGCGTCGTAGAGGGGGGACCCTGGTTACTCATTCTAGCATTAATTCTCCTATTTATATATAGGTTAGCCTGTTAATGGGGAGGGAGTCATAAGGTTCTTATATTTTTTAGAGTAGAGCTTTAACGCACTCTTTGTTGATGGCTGCTTGAGGGCCCACAATATAACTTGGAGGTAATATTTATCCGCTCGTAGAGATTGTATTCTTTTTTAAAGGAGCTGTACCTCCTTTAAATTGCCCTTAATTCGCTTCATTAGGGTTTGTGTGGTTTCCTTGGAGAAGAATTAAGAGTGAACTAAGATTCGTTTCACAGGCAACCAGCTATCACCCAGCTCGATTGGCTTTTCACCTCTACTAACAAGTCATCCCACTCTTTTGCCACAGAGACGGGTTCGCTCAATAATAGCTGCTTGTGAGTAGCTCGCTTGGGTTTCGGGATGGCAAACTAAAATTCATTTTGCTTGGTTTTTCTTGCTAGACCATGATGCAAAAGGTACAAGGGTTGATCTTTGCTGTTTTTAGCTTAGATTGTTTCACTGCTATTTCATCTTTCCCTTACGGTACGTGGTCTCTATCGCTCCAATGGTGTCTTTTCTATCGCCTATACTAGGACTGGTGAATGCTTTAGTTGGGTGTGGTCAGTAGCTTTGTTATTCCAGGTCATGTCGATTGGGCTAGAGTTTGGCATCAAGACGATCTGGTGTTAGCAGACATTTTTCAGGTGTAAGCTGAATGCTTTTGCTTAAGCTACGTCTTGGTAGTCTAAGTGCACCTTCCGGTACACTTACCTTGTTACGACTTACCTCATCTTTGGCTGGATGGCTTATTAATTTAGTGGGGGGGGGGGGGGCGCCTATGAGGAGGGTGACGGGCGGTATGTACGTGCCCCAGGGCCAGCTTAAAGAGGGCTCGATTGTCCCACTTTACTGCTAAATCCGCCTTCTAGGGGTTATTTCATACCCCTTTGCCGTTATGTTCTATCTTAGAAAATGTAGCCCATTGCTCCCATTCCATAGGCTATACCTTGACCTGTCTTATTAGCGTGGTTGGGCTATTGCGTCCACTGTTGGGCTTTCAGGGGAGGTGAACTGGCGACGGCGGTATGTAGGCTGTTTTGGCAAGGAATGGTTAGGTATATCGTGGATCATCGATTATAGAACAGGCTCCTCTAGGTGGGTTTAGGGCACCGCCAAGTCCTTAGAGTTTTAAGCGTTGGTGCTCGTAGTTCTCGGGCGGATGCTTTAGTAGGTGTAAGCATCAAGATTTAGGGCCAGGCATAGTGGGGTATCTAATCCCAGTTTGGGCCCTGGCTTTCGTGGGGTTCAATTAATCGTTGTTCTAAGATCTTCTTTGATAAGGAGGCCTTATTGGCAGCTTGGGCTTATGACAGCTCAGTTGCTTTTTAATCTTAGTTACTTGGATAACATGTGACCACTCTTTACGCCGTTATAAAGTTAATTTGGGTTTCCTGTATGACCGCGGTGGCTGGCACAGGATTTACCAACCCTAGATTTGCTATGGCTAAGTCAAGTTTACACTCATTGCTTAATATCAACTACTGCTGAGTACCCGTGGGGGTGTGGCAATTGCAAGGCGTTTTGGGCTACAGTCATGGTGAGCCTGATACCTGCTCCTATCTACTTGGTCAAGGTGTCCAGGGCATTTACACTGGGGCGCGGATACTTGCATGTATATACCTAGCAAAAACTAACAGTAAGGTTAGGACTAAGTCTTTTGTTCTTGGGTGTGTGTAGCAGCCATCTTGACATCTTCAGTGTCATGCTTTTTATAAGCTACAAGAACATTGGGGCATGGGGCAGGTTTAGTTTGTGAATATGATTTATGTTTTTGTTTGTTTTTTGATGGTGAGGTTTGGGAAGGGGAAAAGTGGGTATATGATTTGTTTTGATATGGTTATGTTATGATTGTTGATTGTTGTTTTTGATAGCAGAAAATATAGAGGTGGATTAATTGAATAAAGATTGATGACGAATAGTTTGTACAATGTAGGGGCATGTGGTTTAGTTTTTTGTTAAAAAAAACAAAAAAATGTCACGATAAAAAAAAAAAGAAACGCATAAAACAGGATTTAAATGACAATTCCTGGTGAATAGAAAAATAAATTTTATGTCCGGCAACCATTACATTATCTGTTGTCTAGAGGTATTTAGCGCGCACTCCATGAATGGGGTCAAAGTGCATCAGTGTCAAGTTTGCGACGACCTTATCCGTCAGACCATGACATTCTGGGTGTTAGGGGATTCATATGCTCGGCGGTCATGTGATGGACATGTCAAGAGGAAGATATCTCCTGCTACGCACTTGAAGGGCTTATTGAAGAGACGCTAAAAAAAAACAAGTGTAGGAGGTCGGTATGCCGCGATTATGAGTATAGGGAGGATTATTCAACCGACCACTTGTATCTGTGAAGAGCAAGGGAACAGGAGTTATGGAGTTTATGTTCCTGAAGTTACAACCACTAGCGCCAAAGAGCAAGTTTATTAGATGTATGGGCTCAAGGACAATAACCTGATTCACCAATACGTTGAGTAGCTCGGTTCTCGTGAGAAGCGCGATCAATAAATAACCGTGCCCTCTGGCTTGGGAGTTCTTGAAGGCTGTTGGAGAAGGATTTGTTTAGGAGGTGGGCGAATTCAGTAGACTAGAAGAATGCGAAGGTGTACTGTGACATTCCTCGTTCTCTTGGTTGGGTGTTGTGCATACTGAAAGGTTCCTGGATGTATGGGTGACGCTTGCGGTTAGGCTGTAGGTAGGATCACTTGGGCTGTATGGTCCCTGAAACAAGAATGTCCCTGGTGGTGTTACTGTCCAAATAGAGCGTGTTTTGGAGATAATGTTTGGGTTTCATATGGAGAAGCATTACATGTAGCTTGGATTATCCTACATTACATGAGCTGTCTGATGGGGCAGAGAGTGTGATGCATATTATACATACCCTTAAATCAACAAGAAAACATGCGAAAAGCAGTGGGGGGGGGTAAGGGGGGGGGTGGGGAGTGAGGG